GCCAAAACTTATGTTTTTTTTTTGAAAAATAGAAGAAAAAACCCCTTTATTTTCATTAGAAAAAAGGAAATCTGTTACAAAAAAAAGAGATAGGATTGGAATCGACACATTGATTCTTTTTTCACAATTTTTTTGAACCGTATGCATCCAAAGATGCGCGTACGGTTCAAAAGGGATACAATTTTGTCCTAATCAACCGACTTTATCGAGAAAGATTACTTTTTTTAGGCCAAGAAGTTGATAGTGAGATCTCAAATCAACTTGTTGGTCTCATGGTATATCTCAGTATAGAAGATGATACTAGGGATCTTTATTTGTTTATAAACTCCCCCGGCGGATGGGTAATACCAGGAATAGCCATTTATGATACTATGCAATTTGTTTCGCCCGATGTGCATACAATTTGCATGGGATTAGCCGCTTCAATGGGATCTTTCATTCTGGTCGGAGGAGAAATTACCAAACGTCTAGCATTCCCTCACGCTTGGCGCCAATGAGTTTTTATTTGAAAAAAAAAAGAAGAAGACTATGCCTTCGCCATATCGAATGTGAATAATATGAAAAATAGGTAATAATAGCATGGCACTTCGAGTTCGATATGAACAAACTAGTATTGTTTTTCCTAACATGAGATTTTGTATCGAGATAGTAGTATGAAACAAAGGTTATTCCGATTTGATCTTATGTGTCAGGAGTACATTTCAGCGTCACAAACCATTTTTCTTCCACACCAAAAGTCTCTTTATGATATTTACGTTACGAAAGAAAGAGTACGAAAATGAAAAAAAAAAGAAACTTTGGGATTGCTAAATCACAGACGAGATAAATATAGAAAGCAACAGAACCATCATAGTATTTTTTGACTCCTACAATACGAAAGGAAGGGTGGTAAATGGATCATTCAACGATCTGAATCGGATGGATTCCATTTTTTTCTTCGATAGAATAGAAATTGAAGAGAAGGGAGGAAGAAATGCCATTGCAGAGCCGTATGCAATGTACAAAAGATGCCTGTACGGCTGTTCCATTCTATTTGTTTTTTTTTTCTTCTTGTTTTTTTATCCCTTACTTTAGCCCAATCCTGCAAGATAGAAGAACCGTTCATGCATGATGTTATATCAATATTATCAGGGTCATGATTCACCAACCTGCTAGTTCTTTTTATGAGGCGCAAGCAGGGGAATTTATCCTGGAAGCGGAAGAACTACTGAAACTTCGCGAAACCCTCACAAAGGTTTATGTACAAAGAACGGGCAACCCTTTATGGGTTATATCCGAAGACATGGAAAGGGATGTTTTTATGTCAGCAACAGAAGCCCAAGCTCATGGTATTGTTGATCTTGTAGCGGTCGAAAATGAAAATACTGGAGATTTCGTGTAAATACATGATTCCGTTTCAAATCAGAATTCGAATTTTTCGTGATTTGATATTGAATGGAAATAATTCATAATCATCAATCATCAGGTTAAGATCGATCTAAACCAACCTATTTTATTATATATATGTATGATATGCCGACAATTAAACAACTTATTAGAAACACAAGACAGCCAATAAGAAAAATCACGAAATCCCCCGCACTTCGAGGATGTCCTCAGCGTCGGGGAACATGTACTAGGGTGTATGTGCGACTCGTTTAGATCATGAGTTCGAACAAACGAAACCATTTTTCCAGTACCAATCACCAATAGGATAGATAGAGTGGAAAAAGCCATTTTTACTATCTAAAAATGAGGATCTATCATATACCTATATTTTTTGTGTATGAAATTTATGGTTTCCATTGGTGCAAATCCAATCACCTCAATTTGAGATGAAAAGCAATTCCCCATTGGTAGCAAATAGTTATCCATTAAGCGGAGGAAATAGTACTACAAGAAGCAAAAAGGTTATGTTCCCTTTCTTGAAAGAACGGACTAACAAGGTCAGCTACCTAGCCAACTTTCATAATTAAATGCCGTCACTGTATGGATAGCTTTTTTTGTGAAAAGATCTATTACTGTATAATTGATTGGTAGAGCCAAAGAGAGTGAACTATACAAGTTTACAATAACATTTGATTAAATGAAAGAAGAGGCTCCGGTGTATAGAGAGGACCTCGCCGTTTATGAAATAACCATAGAAACGACGGAACCCACTATTTTTTGCTTTTATTTTTTTAATATCGTTAGAATTTCTTATTTCTAGGTATTTTACCTGAAAGGATTAAAAATCGTGGTTGGGAAGGTCATAGTAGCAAAAGCCATTGGAATTTCTATTTTATATATCGGAATAATCCGTTTTGTTATTAATCAACCGGGGAATAAAAGGATGACTGAAAGAAGAGAAATCAATTAGTTATTCATTCATTAAAGTGTAATTTGATTCAATGACCAGAGTTAGACGAGGATATATAGCTCGGAGACGTCGAACAAAAATTCGTTTATTTGCATCAACCTTTATAGGGGCGCATTCAAGACTTACTCGAACCATTACTCAACAGAAAATGAGAGCTTTGGTTTCCTCTCATCGAGATAGGGGCAGGCAAAAGAGGGACTTTCGTCGTTTGTGGATCGCTCGGATAAATGCAGCGGCTCGTGAGAAAGGGGTATTCTATAGTTATAGTAAATTAATACACAATCTGTACAAGAAGCAATTACTTCTTAATCGTAAAATACTTGCGCAAATAGCTATATCAAATAAGAATTGTCTTTACACGATTTCCAATAAAATTATGAAATAAAAGACATTCTAAAGTCATATATAGGAATGATTGAAACAGAATTGCATTCCCCGGAGAATGTACTCCGGGAAGATAGAATAAAAAAAATTAAGATAAGATAAGTAGTAGAAATGAACGAACATCTTTCAAAAAAAAAAAGATTTATTCTTTCCCTATTTGTTGTTTCTTATAACACAACAATAAAATCTGGATTTGAGGCTTTTCGAACAAAACATCAATCTGAGCTTGAATTCCGATTGAAGTTTTGAATCAATGGAAGAGTATATCTATTTATTTCTGGTTCTAGGACCGGTAGTTCTAGGGATTGACTCGGCTCTCTCAAACTGTTTTTCATTATTAAGAAAAGGTAACAAAGATAAAATACGAGCTTGTTTTATAGCAATAGTAATTAATCGTTGTTGTTTCAAGGTCAATCTATTCACCCGTCTAGATAATATTTTTCCTTGTTCACTAATAAATCGACTAATTAAACTCATGTTTCTATAATCAATTCGATCCCCCGATTCAATTGGGGGAAAACGCCTACGAAAAGATCGCTTGGATTTACGAAAAGGTTGCTTGGATTTATCCATGGTTTATTCCTTATCTCTAAAATTCTATTTCTTTATTCATTTCAGATCCGACCGAAATAGGTTTTTTTGTATATTCTATATTTTTATTTGTATATTATTTGTATATTATTATATTATATATATATATATATATGTTTATGTTAAGATATGTTAAGTTCTTCCTTTTCCTGCCCCTTTGAAAGATCAAACACACGTTCGATTTATTTCTTTATTTCCCCATGAATCGTATGCTTGTGACAATATCGACAAAATTTTCTCAAGTCTAATCGACTGGGTGTATTGTGCCGATTCTTTTGAGTAATATATCTAGAAATGCCTGGCGATTCTTTATTGACACCATTTTGGACACAACTGGTACATTCCAAAATAACTCTAACTCGGATATCTTTACCCTTAGCCATGAACCCCCTTTGCATTTTTGTTTGATCAACTTAACTCTTCTGTTTTCGACCCGAACCTAAGAAGACGAAAAGAACAAAAAAGAAAAAAAATCAATATCAATAGAAGTTACTAATTAGAAATTCCATTTCTAAATATTTTGTTGTAATTCTAATTAATATTAATAGAATATTATTATATATATAGTAATAATGTAAGTAATACAATTTTTTTCTAACTATCAATTATTCCTATCCTAATCCCAGTATTTCATTTAAGTATCTTTTTTTTATGCTATGATTTCGTGGAGCTTTTTTTTACCTTAGACTGGACCCCCTTTCTATTTCTGTTCTCCAAAATGGGATCTTAGATCCACCGGATTTTTGCTGAGGTTCAATATACTTTTTCTTTCTCTTTCCTTCCTATCCTAAAGAACTGAAAAAGGGGGGGACTAAGTTTTAGTCACGTCACGTAGAATTGTATCTCAAATTTTCTTCATTTTTTTCGCATATTATATTAATATTATATTAATAATATTAATATAATATTAATAACTAATATTAATAACTAGAAAAAAGGGAATGACAAAGCATCTGGGAATAAACGATTAATTTCTATCAATAGACCCGCTAAAGACCCAAACCATAGAGTAGTTAGCACAGGCGCTGTGGAAAGATATGTTTTTATATATCGCATTGAAAATCCTCCTTCTTTATTGTAATACATATATGGTCAGATGCTGTAGTTCAAGATCATTTGTATTTTTTTGTACGGAATTCCTAACAAAAATGGATATGTACAATGAACAGTAGATAAGATTTTCCTACCCCTGTCCCTAAAAAAGAAAAAGAGACCCTCTTCTTCCTAAGCAAAATAGTCATCTTTTTTATACGTTAGGTTTCAGATGTATATAATTCTTTTATTATATGAAACCAAAAAGAAGAAATGACAAGAAAATTGTATATGAATCGAGGAAAAAATAACGATGTGGAAAACAAGACATGTATTTTGTACAATGACACTGTACAAAAATTTTGGAAAAGGGATGTAGCGCAGCTTGGTAGCGCGTTTGTTTTGGGTACAAAATGTCACGGGTTCAAATCCTGTCATCCCTACCTATTACTTCTCCTATGGGCGGTAACAAGGGATTAATTGACTGGGATCTGAGTGAGATCAATTAAATAAAATTGGACATAATCTTTCATTTTTGCATACCAATGTATACAAGACGCATTGGGGGTACAAAAATGAGAAAATCCTTTTCTTTACAATCGTATCTCCTGTCATAAAAAAGCGCTCTTAGTTCAGTTCGGTAGAACGCGGGTCT